TTCAAGGAATATTTGTACATTCTCTTCTAGCTCAAACAGAGGAATTGAGGTTTCATTCGTATTCTTATGGATAGGCTAGCTAATAAATAAAAAGAAATAAAAGACAAGACATCATTGAGATTCTCGATTTTTGAGGAGACTTTTTTATTGTATTTCGGACGAGCCGAGACAATAGAATGAACAACAAGGGTTCTGTACCGTGAACTTTGTATCGCGCACATCACTTAGATGAACTCTAGAGAGTCGCATAGAAGGGAATGAAGAAATGGAATATGAAAGAGAATACAAAGAAATAAATGAAAGGGAATCGAATTCTATTTTATTTGTACTGTAGCTGAGATGAGTCTTGGTTATTTCTAGCCTTGAACTCCTCTAGACCAGACTTTTGGTTGGGCCTTTCAACCAATTTACAACCAATTTAATATTTTAATAAAAGAAACATCTTTTATTAAAATATGATAAAATATGTATGAAGTATTAACATTCTTTTTGAATGTGAGGAGCCACAGTGTGAACAAATAAAAAAGAAGAGGAAAGATAAGCAAATTTTTTCTTTTACTACATTATAATAGACACATTAGAATATACTCTTTGCTCATTTAAAAAAGAAAAAAAAAATAAATAAAAAGAGGGTTTACTCCCAGATACTTAGCTAGATAAGTATGTGTCGATCCATATCAATTAATTTGTAGAGTAGATACTCATACAAATGAATCATATGCCAGGAACCAGATTTGAACTGGTGACACGAGGATTTTCAGTCCTCTGCTCTACCAACTGAGCTATCCCGACCATTACCGACGCATTATCCTCATAATACTAGATGACTTGGGTCTATGTCAATTTAAAATGAAAACAAAAAAAAACGAAAAAGTATTAAATGAAAAGTCTCGAACGGAAATTTCTTGGATCTTTAAAAGGAAGACTTTGTAAATTTCCATATGAGTAATCATATGGATTATGAATCATTCAAATAGGTATTCCTTGCTCAAGAGATTTGTACGTATATCATATATATATATCACAATATATCACAAGACTTGTGATGTGATAAGAGAACAAAATTCTGCTAGGATACGCTTGTAAAATGGCAAAGAATAGGATGAACGAGAAACAGAAGGAACTTTGAACCCCTAACAAAAAAAAAAGGTAGGATAAAATAAATAGATAGCAAACGGACTTTTTGGGGTTGGGGATAGAGGGACTTGAACCCTCACGATTTTTAAAGTCGACGGATTTTCCTCTTACTATAAATTTCATTGTTGTCGGTATTGATATTGACATGTAGAACGGGACTCTATCTTTATTCTCGTCCGATTAATCAGTTTTTCAAAAGATTTATCAGACTATGGAGTGAATGATTTGATTAATGAATATTCTATTCGATTCTTTCTTCAACTTGGAATCGATTCACAACAATTCTTTTTTTTTCATATAAATAGATTTTGCATATAAAAAAATACGGGTTCGGGTCGTCTTTTTTGAGATAGTTTTTCGTTAGTATACCTATTTTTTTTTTTATATTTTATATAGGTATATCTTGCATCCTTTCTGGAATTTCGATATAAGGATTCCTTTACCAACAGTCAACCCCATTTGTTAGAATAGCTTCCATTGAGTCTCTGCACCTATCCTTTCCTTTTATTATTATTATTATTCTCGCTTGCTGAACTTTTGTTTATGTTTATTTTCGTAAAATAATAGGATTTGGCTCAGGATTGCCCATTTTTCATTCCAGGGTTTCTCTGAATTTGAAAGTTATCACTTAGTAGGTTTCCATACCAAGGCTCAATCCAATTAAGTCCGTAGCGTCTACCAATTTCGCCATATCCCCCCTGTGTCTTGAGATTAGGATCTCATTAGGATGCCCCCCCTTCTCCCTCCTTTCCCCTTTTTTTTATTTCTTTTCTTGTTTGTTTATCTTCTTTCGTCTCTATTGGAGACCCATATTTATTTTTATTTGGTCCAATCAGAAAATATTTTATCATTTCTGTATTCGCAATTCAATATGGATGGGTATTCCATAACATATATATGCCACTCTTACTCTCAGTTTTCTCAGGCAATTTGGTGGAATACTCGAACGGTCGATTCTTTTTTCGTCTTAGCTTCCGCCTTTATGAATTTATGAATGAAAACAAAAGACAAATGAAAGGAGTCTCCCATTATGAATGATCTGGATTTCATTTCTATTTCGAATTCGAAGATAATTCGAATTTTTTAGTCTAAAAAAAAGTTTCATTCTAATTATTTCTATTTAGAACTCTAAACTAAATAGAATTAAATAATTAAAATAATTTTTAAAATTGAAAGAAAATATAATTATTATATTCTTAATTATTATATTCTATCAGCATTAGATTGAATATTGAATATTATATTGAATATTAGATTGAATATTAGATCGAATCTACCATTATTTTTATTATAATAAATATGTTATATTGTTATATTAAGTATGGCATTCAAAATTTTAAATTCTAGTTTTTCTAAATTCTAG